TACTACGAAAGGAAGGGTGGTAAATGGATCATTTAACGATTTGGATCAGATGGGTTCTATTTATTCTTTTCGATAGAATTTCTTCTATCGAAAAAATCAATTCCATTGCAGAGCCGTATGCAATGTACAAAAGATGCCCGTACGGTTGTTTAATTCTATTTTTTATTGTTATTTTGATTCCCCCTTACTTTAACCCAATCATGCGATATATAGATAGAAGAACCGTTCATGATGTTATATCAATATCATCAGGGTTATGATTCACCAACCTGCTAGTTCTTTTTACGAGGCACAAGCAGGGGAATTTATCCTGGAAGCAGAAGAACTATTGAAGCTTCGCGAAACTCTCACAAAAGTTTATGTACAAAGAACGGGCAACCCTTTATGGGTTATATCCGAAGATATGGAAAGGGATGTTTTTATGTCAGCAACAGAAGCCCAAGCTCATGGCATCGTTGATCTTGTAGCGGTCGAAAATGAAAATACTGGGGATTCCTTATAAATATACGAAATCCATTGAGAAATTCGAATTTTCCGTGTGAATAGAAATCATTCATAATCATCAACCATCAGGTTAAGATCGATCTAAGCCAACCCGCTCTATTCTATCTAGAATGAGATTCTATAGACACGCCATGCCAACCATTAAACAACTTATTAGAAACGCAAGACAGCCAATAAGAAATGTCACGAAATCTCCCGCTCTTCGAGGATGTCCTCAGCGTCGAGGAACATGTACTAGGGTGTATGTGCGACTCGTTCAGTTCAGATCATGAGTTTGAAGAAATGTTTCCAGTATCAACGACCACTACCAATGAATTAGGATAGATAGAGTGGAAGACGGCCATTTCATTGACTATTATCTAAAAATGAAGATCTATAATATACCTAATTATGTTATGAATTTATGGTTTCTATTGGTGCAAATCCAATCACTCTGTTTGAGATGAGAAGGAATTCTCCATTGGTAATAAATAGTTATCCATTAAGCGGAGGAAAAAGGTTATGCTCCTATTCTTGAAAAAACGGACTAACAGGGTCAGCTACCTAGCCAACTTTCAGAATTAAATGCCGTCACTGTATGGATAGCTTTTTTGTGAAAAGGGCTATTACTTTAGAATTATAATTTAAAAAAGAATTCTAATTGAAAAATGGATGGGTAGAGCCAAAGAGTGTGAACTATACAAGTTCACAATAAAATTTTATGAAATGAAAGAAGAGGCTCCGGTGTATAGAGAGGACCTCACCGTTTCAGAAGTTGCCATAGAAACGAGGGAACCCACTATTCTTTTTTATTTAGTAGCAGTCGAATTTCTTATTTCCAGGCGAGATACCTTGAAGAAAGAAAAAATCGTGGTCGGGAAGGTCATAGTCGCAAAAGCCATTGGGATTTATATTTTATATATTGGAAGAATCCGTTTTGTTATTAATCGACCGGAGGAAAAGGATGACTGAAAGAAGAGAAATCAATTAGTTATTCAAGAAAGTTTCATTTGATTCAATGACCAGAGTTAAACGAGGATATACAGCTCGGAGACGTCGAAAAAAGATTCGTTTATTTGCATCAACCTTTATAGGGGCTCATTCAAGACTTACTCGAACGACTACTCAACAAAGAATGAGAGCTTTGGTTTCCTCTCATCGAGATAGGAGCAGGAAAAAGAGAGATTTTCGTCGTTTGTGGATCACTCGGATAAATGCGGTAACTCGTGAGGATAGGCTATCCTATAGTTATAGCCTATTCATCCACAATCTGTACAAGAGACAATTGCTTCTGAATCGTAAAATACTTGCGCAAATAGCCCTATCAAATAAGAATTGTTTTGATATTATTTCAAATAAAATCATCAATCAAAAATAAAATACAAATCAAATAAAGGAATAAAAGAATCTTAATAGAATCTATTATACAGGAAACAAGAATGATTGAAACAGGATTTCCCGGAGAATGGACTCCGGGAAGATAGAAGAAAAAGAAATTAAGATTTGAGTAGTAGGAATAAACGAACATCTTTCAAGAAAAAAAGATTTCTTCCCCATTTTTCCTTTTTTAGAATACAAGAATCAAATCTGGATTCTAGTTTTTTTCGAGCAAAACATTAATATGAGCTTGAGTTCCGATTGGAGTTTTGAGGAGTATATCTATTTCTTTTTGGTTCTAGGACCAGTAGTTCTAGGGATCGACTCCACTCTCTCCAATTGTTTCTCATTATTACGAAAAGGTAACGAAGATAAAATACGAGCTTGTTTTATAGCAATAGTAATTAATCGTTGTTGTTTCAAGGTCAACCTATTCGTCCGTCTAGATAAGATTTTTCCTTGTTCACTAAGAAATCGACTAATTAAACTCATGTTTCTATAATCGATTCGATCCCCCGATCCAATTGGGGGTAAACGCCTACGAAAAGATCGCTTGGATTTACGAAAAGGTTGTTTGGATTTATCCATGGTTTGCTTATTCCTTGTTTGTTTATTCCTTATATCTAAAATAATCTCTAAAATAGAATTCTATTTTTTTTCTTATTCATTTAAGATTCGACCAAAATAGGATTTGGTTTGTATTATATATGTTAAGATGTAAAGTTCTTACTCTTCCCGCTACTTGGAAAAATCACACACGCATTCTGTTCCATCTATTTCTTTATTTCCCCATGAATCGTATACTTTTGACAATAGCGACAAAATTTTCTAAATTCTAATCGATTGGGTGTATTGTGTCGATTCTTTTGAGTAATATATCTAGAAATGCCCGGCGATTCTTTATTGACACCCTTTCGAACACAACAGGTACATTCCAAAATCACTATAATTCTGATATCTTTACCCTTGGCCATGAACCTCCTTTTCCTTTTGGATCGACTTCACTTTAGAACTCTCCTTATTTTCTTTTTGATCCGAACCAAATAAAAAGAAAATAAAAAAAGAATCTATATTCTATATTAAGAAAAGTGACTAACTAGAAATGGAATTTGTAAATATTTTCTTTTTCGAATTATTAGAATTCGAATGACTTCGAAGTACTATAATCTAAAATCTAATTATTATAACTATAAAGAAAGAAACTATAAAGAAAGAGAGTCATATTCATTAATAGAATAATATGAAGAATATCGTAATAATTAATTAATACAATTTTTTCTAACTAGGAATTATTCCTATCCTAATCTCAGTATTTTCTTCTTTCTATGTTAGAATCTCGTGGAACCGCCCCTAGACTGGATCCACATTTCCATTTCTTTTCCCCCAAATTCTATCGTAGATTCACTGTATTTTGACTGAGGTTCGATACACTTTTTCTTTCTCTTTCTTTTTTTTTAGGATAGGAAAGAAAAAGGGAGCAAAATTGGAGCCATGTTACGTAGAATTGTATTCAAATCTTCTTCATTTCTTCACAGATCAATACAAGAATTCAATCAGGATTAAAAAAAGGGGAATGACAAGGCATCTGGAAATAAACGATTAATTTCTATCAATAGACCTGCTAAAGACCCAAACCATAGAGTGGTTAGCACAGGTGCCGTTGAGAGATATGTTTTTATATCTCGCATTGAAAATCCTCCTTATTCTTTTATTTTCTATTTTTTTTCTTATTTATTTTAATTCTTTATTTGTATTGTATATTGTAATACATATATAGTCCTAGTTCGATATTCTAATACATAGATCATAGATAACCCGATCTTTTAGTTCAAGATCATTTGTTTTTGCTCGAAATGAAATTAGAATTAGGAATTACTAACTAAAATGCATATGTACAATGACCCAGCAGATGAAATTTTGCCGCCCCCTAAAAAAAAGAATGACAAGAACATTCTCTACCTATCTATATAGGTAGAGCAAAAAAGAAGGATGTGGAAAACAAGACATGGATTTTATACAATGACACTGTACAACAATTTTGAAAAGGGATGTAGCGCAGCTTGGTAGCGCGTTTGTTTTGGGTACAAAATGTCACGGGTTCAAATCCTGTCATCCCTACCTATTATTTCTCCTATGGACAGTTACGAGGGATTCATTGAGTAAGATCGGGAAAATTTGGACATAATCTTTTCTTTTTACATACTATATGTACACAATACACGCGAGGAGGTAAAAAAATCCTTTTCTTTACTTCTTTACAATCGTATCTACTGTTATAGGATATAAGAAAGCGCTCTTAGTTCAGTTCGGTAGAACGTGGGTCTCCAAAACCCGATGTCGTAGGTTCAAATCCTACAGAGCGCGATTCCGTTTATGTTATGTCGAATTACAATGAAATAACTTAACAAAACAAAGTAGAATTGAAACTTAAATTTGACCTCCTACAAGGAGGAGGTCAATCAAAAAAAGAGATGTTACTCAATCAAAGGTCCAACTGATCACCGCGCCTGTATTGTAAATATGCAGTTACAAATAATCCTGTTAAAGTAATAGGAATTAGACCTAAGACGATTCCAAATAGAAAAACTTCAATCATTTCGATTTGTTTTAGGGAATAAAAAGAGAGGTAAGATCTATCCCTAAATATTAATCTGAATTACCCGTGAATCTCAATGACCAGGAATTGGCAATTGGCGGGAAGGAACCATAGAATACCTGAAATGAAATATTCTGAGAGGTTTTTATTTTGATTTTTGTAAATTGTTTATTTCATTTCATTCATTTCAAATCATTCATTTCAAATAAGTCGTATCTTGTTCAAACCAATAAATAGAGCTGGGGTTATAGTTGAAGCAGCCAGTAAAAAACCAAAATAACTAGTTAGAATAGGCATGAAAGAGCTAAATTAGATATGTTCTTTTACTACATATATAAATAAAACATTTACCTAAGTCTCAATCCAGATACGACGGTAAGAAAAACGAATTTAAAGAATTCGTTTAGTTCCAATTGAAAGTTCTTGATTCATCAGTCATTATAGACGGACACTAAAAAAAAAAAAGAAAACCTTATTAAGGAATCCCATCTTTGTTTTGTATTGTAGTTCCATAAGGAAAGAACTCTTGGGGGGGTCTAATGTA